TATTCTACTTATTTAGTTTAGACTTATTTTATACTTATTATATTATCCTTATTACTTATTCTATTATAAGTAAATTATAAGTAAATAAAAAAAATAAAAAATAAAGGGTTCTGAAAAATCTGGAAAAATCTAAACTAAGAATAGAAATCTTTGACGAATGGGTTCCGTTATTATTTCGACACAAGAAAAGATATGTAAAATTCCTTTTCTTGTGTCGAAGGCTAAGAAGACGAAGAATACTCCCTGTAATTATTTGTTCCCCTCATTTATCCTTCCTTTCGATTCTCCGCTTACTTATCTTATGTTTAGTATCTAATCAAATTGAATTTAGAAAACAAAACCCATCCTGTGACATTTCAATCCGAACCTATTCTGTGACATTTCAATCTGAACCTATTCTGTGACATTTCAATCTGACAATAGGAATATAATTACACCCCTCCAATTTAATCCAATTTAGATTGAAAAAAGAAAAAAAAAAGGTAAAGACAAATAGTCTTCTTCACAATATACATATTTTGAATGCGGGAAAAGTAATTCCTAGAGAAAGAATATAAACAAGCAAAAGACTTTTCATACTTTTTTCATCATACCTAACCTAATTGCCAGGAAGAATTTGTTCTTTTTTACAAATTTGATGTTGATAAATCCACGGATCTAGAAATTCATTTCGGACACTTGAACCTTCTCAAACTGTTTCTTTTTAAGAACCAAAAAGATTTGTGCAAAAACAATAGATGCCAAGAAGAACAAAAGGCCTTGGACGCGTAGTGGATCTTGAAGTACTATTTCTGCATCCCCCTGACCAAATCCACCCACATTAGGATTAATTGTTAATGGTTGATCGAGTTTGATAGATTCACCCTCTGAAACAAGAAGTTCTGGTCCTGGGGGAATAATATCAACCACTTGATGTCCATCCAATGCATCCGTTATGGTTATTTCGTACCCCCCTTTTTCTTTTCGTATGATTTTGCTTACTATACCTGTTGCCGTAGCATTATAAACTGTATTGTTACTTTTGTTCCCGTCGGGATAAATCTGTCCCCTTCCCCTGTTTCCGCCTACGTATATGGGATATTTTAAGAAATGAACATCCTTATTACTAGCAGGGTCTGGGGAAAGAATAGGAAAGGTGATTTCACTATATTTTTTACCAGGAACAGGACCTATCACAAGAATATTTTTCTTAGTGGGGCGGTAGTTCTGAAAAGACAGATTGCCTATCTTTTCTTTCATCTCGGGCGAAATACGATCAGGAGGGGCTAACTCAAACCCCTCCGGTAAAATAAGAACAGCACCCACATTTAAAGCCCCTTTCTTACCATTAGCAAGAACTTGTTTCAGTTGCATATCATAAGGAATTCTAACAACCGCTTCAAATACAGTATCAGGAAGTACCGCTTGTGGAACCTCAATATCCACGGGTTTATTAGCTAAATGGCAATTGGCACATACAATACGCCCAGTTGCTTCTCGTGGATTTTCATACCCCTGCTGCGCAAAAATGGGATATGCATTTGAAATGGATGCCCCGGTTATTATATAGATCATGAGCGATACGGAAATGGATCGAGTAATCTCCTTCTTTATCCAAGAAAAAGTATTTCTAGTTTGCATGGTCCAATCATTGATCCCGAAAATTTCTACAATAAAATTAGGTAGGTCACTAGTATAGTTCCCTATCCACGATTCTGCTATTTACTTTTACTGAAAACTGAAAAAAAAAATGACTGAAATAGAGGAGTCTCCTGATGGGTAGAAAGAGTAAAGTAAGTACGACTTTGCATGCTTTGCTTATATAGAAAGTAAGGAAAGATTATACTTGAATCCGTGAATCATTTTTCAGTCATTCATTGAATGATAAATAACTACAAGTGACGGAGATACACGATTTAAATAACGAAAGATCCAATATTTTAAAATTGTATCTAGAATGACTGGAAATGTAGAAACAAGACCAGATATAATTTGATCATTATGAGCAAATCCAAAATCTTTGTAGATATAGCCAATCATTAGTTCCCAACCGTGGGGCGAATGGAATCCGATACATAAATCTGTTAATAAAAGAATAGAAAAAGCTTTTATTGTGTCGCTTAAATTATATAGGAATTCTTGAACCCAAGAGTTAAGAATAAGAAGTTCTTCATTCCCCAAAATAGAATAACCACTTAGAATAACGAAACAGATTAGATTTGTCGAGAAGTGCAAAATCGTATGGATACGATCCTCATTGTGCATCTTGATCAATTGGATCGTTTCTTTGTGGATTCCTATACGTAGTTTTTGTAGATGTGTTTCCGGGTATTCTTTTATCATTTCGTCCAACAGGAAGAGTTCCTCTACTTCTATGAATTGTTCTAGAATACTCTTTTCTTGAATATCATTCAAAAAGGTTTCGGATTGCCTAGCATTCCACCAATTAGTAATCCAAGATTTCAGACTTTTATTAAATGAGAGAGAGATCCACCAGGGCAAAAATACTATAGATGCAAGATATAGAAGGGGAGTGAATGCTTTCTTTTTTGCCATTTTTTCATCTGTGAATTGTTAATGAACCCACCTCATTCGTTGACTTTATGTGATCTAATCTTTCTATCAAGCATGCCTTTCATTATATTATAAGGTAGGGGCCCATGAATCTAATCTCTGTTTTTTTTTGATTCAGTGCTTAGTCCTTGAATCTAAAAAGAATACAGAAATAGAAAAAAAGAATCCATTTTGAATTCGAATGAAATATCTATATTATTGTTATATTGATATTGTTATTGTTTCCAGATATCTCAATTGATCAAATTCGAAGCAATTGCCCTCTTTTGATAACTGCCCGAAAGAACCGCTTCAAATAATAAAGATTGTTCTATTCAGATTTTGAGGCGAAGGAGCGCCCTGGTTATATTCTGTATCTAACGTATCAACTCAAAATATTGAAACTAAAAAGCGAAAATCCTTATTTCGAAATACTTTGATATATGAGACAAATCCATTATTTCGATTTCTTGCTTGTTACCGAATTAAATTGAGTGGTTTTACAGACGCATAAAAAAACAATTTTGTGGACAAAAAAAACTTTTTTTTTATGTTATGACTCTTCCGTATACGTCTGCTTTGGTTCGAATGGGCATTCTGACTGAAGAAACTTCAGTTTAGTTCTGCTATAGAAAAAAGAGGATTCTTGGCTTGAGTTTTTTCCTCCTGGCGAGAAAGCATTTATTCTCTGCAATTCATTTCAAAAGACTTCAATCGGTACACGCAAAAAATAGGCCAATTCAGCAGCTTTTTGCTCAATTTCTCGCGGAGTTAAATTCTCATCAGTACGAGTCAAGGGAATGGCCCCCTGGCCTCTGATTTCCATATAAAGGCCACGACGAGCATAAATACCCTCTTTAACTTCTATTCTGATGGACTGAATATCTTTCATAAGGAATCGTAGAAAGATGCGACGATTTTTTCCAGGAAAACCCCAACGAAAAATACATACTATTCCCTCTTGTCTATCGAATCGATCATAACCACTCCCTACATTCCAAAAAATCGTGCACCACAAATAGGAACTAATAAAGAGGCCTGCGATCCCATAGAAAGACATTACGATTCCTTGTGGAAAAAAAACTATTTGCTGAGACGGAAATAAAGATATCAAATTCCTACCAAGATAACTAGAAGTTCCAACTAATAAAAACCCTAATGAACCAAAAAAAAGGATAAAGGCCCAGCAGAAATTGCTTGTTTTTCGAGATCCCACTATAAATTCTATCCATATAGATTCTGATCGCCAACTCATACATACTAGATCCAGTTGCATTTTATTGGAATTGAGAGAATAACCAAAATTTACTTTTTTTTTGTTTCCGAAGTAACTCTCATCAACTAGTACTATTTTGATATTTTGATATGAACTTTTAGAAGGAATTCATCAAATTGCTTAGATCTAAAATCATCCCTGATCCCCTATACAGATCTACTAGATATATAGACTTTAATTTCATACATCCGTTCGGTACTTGCTATAATTCATTTAACCCTATATCATGTTTACGTATGCATAAGAGGTTTCATTTATGTTCGGGGAAGCCGGATGTTATACAATATTCTACTAAATAGGTATCCGTGGCATCTAAGTCTTGAAAAAAAAAAATAGATAAGATTTGGTCTTGGCCCCATCCAATCTAAAAAATCTTAGTTTTTTGAACATACAAAGATAAAGAAGCAATTGCAATTGCCGGAAATACTAGGCCTACTAAAGGCACAAAAATAGAGGGAAAGTTGCTGAAAGTTGTCATAAAATGGGTACCTCAATTTAATATTTGTACCTGTTATATTGTTAGTTAGAAATATATCTTATAATGATTATATTATAATTCGTATATTATACTAAATATATCTAAATACTAAGTATTTCTAAGCGAGTCTAGATATCTAATAAGTGCAAGGAATGTAGAGTTAAATAAAAGGACTTGCCCATCTTTCTAAATCAAATAATGATAAGATAATCCACTTTCTTTATTATCTTACTTTATTCTTACTTTTCTTATTATTCTATTGTTCTTGGCTTCTAATTTTAATTTCGAATTTCAATTTTTGAATTTAATAAATAAAAAGTTTATTACAAATTGTCGAAAGATTCGATTCGTTAGAATCCGACCCAAGAACAGGGATTTTTAGTAAAAATCGAATTTTCGGGAGATATAGAAAGATGCAAAACTCTATATTTATATTCTATTTTTTCTATATTTGAATTATATATACATATGCAAGCAATGGAGGAAGATAAAATTCGTTTTATTTGTCTCGCCAAATTCGAATTTCATTTCACAGAAGGAAAAATTCGCTTTTTATCTTGTCGATAGAGGTTTACTCATTAGTAATATCGGATAATAATAATTATCCACATAATTCGTTTTTCGACAATTCCATTTTATGTCACAAAGTCAAAGCCCATTACGCGGGCTTTGACTTTGATTCTGATAAACTAACTAACTGCCTTTTCACTACAA